TTGAAGTGGATACCTGAATGCCAAGTATAGCTCGTAATAATCTATCCTCCGGGGCATATGAAGATTCGCTCGCTGTCTGAGGTGTTAATTTACCTACTAAGATATCACCTGTTTCTATCCAAGATCCCAGCATCACAATTCCATTTCTGTCTAAATTTCGGAGTAAACGAGCCTCTAAATGCGGAATATCCTTAGTGATTCTTTCAGGACCTTGGCTTGTTACATGAGTCTGAATTTCATATTTCCGGATGTGAAAAGAAGTATAAATATCTTCATAGACCAGACGTTCGCTAATTAGTACTGCGTCTTCAAAATTGTAACCTTCCCATGGCATATAAGCTACTAATACATTTTTTCCTAAAGCGAGTTCCCCACCAGCTGTAGCCGCACCACCCGCTAGAATTTGTCCCTTTTTAATGTATTGACCCCGCTTAACCTGAGTTTTTTGATGCATACAAGTATTTTTGTTGGAACGTTGATACATAACTAATGGAATGCTTAGAGTATCCCCATTACTTGAGAAAATGATCTTTTGAGTATCAGTATAAATGATTTTTCCCTTGCGTTCGGCTATAGCTGAAATCCCCGAATCTAGAGCCGTTTGGCCTTCCAACCCAGTTCCAACAATGCACTTCTCGGACCGAGAAAGGGGAACTGCTTGGCGCTGCATATTAGAACTCATTAAAGCTCGATTCGCATCATTATGCTCGATAAAAGGAATGAGGGAAGCTCCAATCGAAAAATATTGGAAGGGAAAAATGCTTCTAAGATGAATCTCTTCCCATGCAATAGTCAGGAATTCTTGACGATATCGAGCAGGAACAACCTGTTGTTCTTGAATACCCCGATTCAAGGCCAAAGAATTTCCTGCTGCTACCATATAATATTCATCTCTATTTGGTGATAAATAAACCATCTGTGCCTCTTTTGATCTCTCAGATAATTTATAAAACGGACTCTCTATAGATCCCCAATAACCAACCTTCACATGAATAGCTAATGATCCGATAAGTCCAACATTGATTCCTTCGGACGTGTCAATAGGACAAATACGTCCATAGTGACTCGGGTGGATATCTCGTATCCGAAAACTAGCAGTTCGCCCCGTCAATCCTCCAGGACCCAAATAACTCCATTTTCGCCCATGAACAATTTGTGTCAACGGATTAGTTCGATCCAAAACTTGAGATAAAGGGTGTAGGCCAAAAAACGATTCATAAGTAGTTGTTAATGAAGTTGAAGTTACCAAATTTTGAGGAGTCGGTATCAATTTATGCCTGATTGCTCCACATATAGTTCCTCGAACCGTATTTTCTAAACGAACAAGAGCCAATCCGAATTGATCCTGTAATAGATCTGCTACAGAACGAATACGTTTATTTTTCAAGTGATTCATATCGTCAAGTGTACCCATTCCCAATTTCATTCCAATCAAATGATCCACAGCAGCCAATAGATCTCGTGGTAACAAAAAAGTATTGTTTTGGGGTATATCAAGATTCAGTCTCCGGTTCATATTTCGTCGACCAATCTTTCCTAATTCACATCTTTGTTGAAAGAATTTCTTTTGTAATTCCTTGCATAAGGACTCAGAAAATACCGGATCCCCCCCTACACAGGCAAATTGTTGATAAAACTCCAAAATAGCACTTTCTTTTGACCCAATATTTTTTTTCTCTTTATCATTCGGGAAAGACAAGAAAATCTCAGGGTAACAAACATTATCTAGAATTTCTCTTATATTCGAACCCATAGCTGATGATAGAACTAGAATAGATATTTTTTGTTTTCTACTTACACGGGCCCATATCCTTGCTTTTCTATCAATTTCTAATTCCGACCTTCCCCCCCAATCCGATATTATAGTACTGGTATAGACAGAAATTCCGTTATGTTCCAATTCTGAACGGTAGTAAATACCGGGACTTTGCAATATTTGGTTGATCACAATTCGGTATATTCCATTTACTATAGAGGTTCCAAAAGAATTCATTATAGGGATGTTTCCAATAAAAACGGTTTGTTCTTGCATATTTCTACCGGTTTTCCAAATTAAGACCGCGGGTACATATAATTCAGAAGAATATGTGAGTGATTCATACACAGCATCTCTTTCTTTTATCAAGGGCTCTACCAATTGATATGTTTCCACAAATAATTGAAATTCAATTTCTTGATCTCTATCTTCAATTTTTTGAAACTTATGAAATTCTTCCGTCAAGCCCTGATTAATGAACCTACAAAATCCCTCAAATTGTATCTGACTAAATCCAGGTATTGTGGACATTCCCTCATTTCCATTCTGGAGCATCTTAATCTGAAGTTTCCTCTTTATTGAAAAAATCCCATTATTGGCTTGGCTCACTATTCATCGAACCCTACCTATTGATCTAGCAATGATGGAATGGATATTCTGTTTACTGAATCACATAAAATTTTAGTCAACTCCATCCATATATATCATACATATGAACGGAAGCAAGACAGAGAAATGGAGGGCATTTTCGATGCAAATTCGAATTTGAGCTTGAGCCAGGTACAAATAGAAAGAAATGGAAATTGATAAAGCATTCCTGGGAAAAATTCTGTCACTTAGGCTGATGGAGTCTTTTATCGGATATATAAATTGATCCAATTTATACCTAATTCTTTTATTATGATATTACGATCAGGGTACAAAAAAATAAAAAATCAATGAATTCAGGATTGAATCTGCTCTCTATGAATAAGATAAAATAAAAACAGAAGAAAACAGCATAGAGTTTCTATTTTTTTAGCACACGCAATTGAATGTTCAAAAAGGAATTCGCAAATCTTTTTTTTTTGGTAGTAGAATTTCTAAAATACAATGGAATTGCGTACGTATATAGTCATAGGAGTCATCTTTAGGAAGTACATGCCAATATAGCTATCCGTATATCACATCTTTTATCATAATTGAACTTGGTGCAACATAGGTTCGGTCGCACTCTATCATAATGTCTATCTTCTATTCATATTCAATGAAATATTCAAGCACGATGATCCTATATAGGGATAGGATATGTGCATAAGAAATAGACCCGGGCTCGGTATCCACGTATAAAAATATCTGTTCTTTCTGGAGTTTACACTGTTCTGGGGTTTACATATACACATATATTTTCTTATAATTAGAATTGATAATGTAATTGATAATGATTAGTCGTAAATCAATTGGATTTTGCATCCATTAAGATAATACAAATGGAGATACAAAATTAAGAGCTGTTCGCTAATTCAAAGTAAGAAAAGTAAGTAAGAGTAAAAGATTAATAAGTAAATAGTTAATGAAATAAAGAGTGAATTATTCTAAATTGCCCTGCATTTTACAGTCTGTGCTGTGACCGGGGCCGGGAATCTTTTCACTTTTCTATCAAACCTAGAGAAAAGTGAAAAGAGAAGGTAAGTTTTTAAGCGACGCGTGTTTTGAGATAAAATCAATCGAAGAAAAGAATAGAAACAGGATCCAATAAAAAGGAGGAATTCTTTTTTGGAAAAAGATAAGTACAATGGGATTCAAGATCCAAAAATAAAAGGAATTCAGAAAGTAAAAAATTCAAATCAAAACAAAATGAGGAGAGGAATAGAAATAGAATAATAATAAAGAAATAATAAATAGGATTCTAGAAATTCTAGAAAGATAAGAATATATAATTTCTTTATTTCTTTATCCATTTTGGATGGAATTTGGCGGCATGGCCAAGTGGTAAGGCGGGGGACTGCAAATCCTTTATCCCCAGTTCGAATCTGGGTGTCGCCTGATCAACAAAAAAAGACTTGGAATTTCTTAATCCTGTTGATCGAACTTGACGAATCCTTGTCCCGCAAAAGCATAGGCAAGGGCTAGGTCTGTCGATACTTTATTTTGAGAACCCGTAGGGCCTATAAAAAAAGAGACTGTCATCTTTGTTCTCAAAATCTGGGTTCTGAGTGTGGCTCAAACAGGTACCAATAAATCTGAAGCAACCCAATCTTCTTAATGATTGGTTTGGGCTATTCTTAATTGAATCAAATAAAAGAAATAGTGAGAATCATTCTGGGCATCAGAACTATGAGAGTAAGAATAAAGTAAGAAGTCGGAAATCTTGGTATACAAATATACAAAGGTTCCTAAGAGACACTCCATTTTGGTAAGAAAGGATTCTAAAAAAGACTATAAAGACTCCCTAATTATTTTACACTATAACTTCCTTAATATTTCAATATTGAGGTAGTGTCTACTAACTCTGTCTGCGATGAGATTATATTGGATAGGCTGATGGTAAATTCATTTAAGAATCGTGGAAAGAACTGATTTGTATCCAGACTCACTAGAGGCTCTGAGTGCTGCTCATAAATTGAATCAGAATGGTTGAACGGCTCTTCTTTTTTTTCTTATATCTTATATTTTCTATTTTTTTTTTAATTCTTTCTATTTCAATAGAATTCTATTGAATAAGAAATCTAGGAAATCTTTATGAGTGGATTTAGGAAATTGTTTCATAAAGAGCCGTAAGTAAGAATCCTATTTTGACTCTGCACCATTCATTCCACTATGATTATGAATCAATAATGGAATAATTCCTTCAATAGGGGACATAATTCACATGGATATAGTAAGTCTCGCTTGGGCTGCTTTAATGGTAGTGTTTACATTTTCTCTTTCACTTGTAGTATGGGGAAGGAGTGGGCTTTAGAGCTAGGAATATTACTAATTTAGTACTTTACTGAAAAATATACTTGTATCAATTGTGATCGGAAAGCTTAAAAAAAACTTGACTTGCTTTAGTTTATCTATATCTATATATTCTTTATATATTCTATCTTAGTATTATTTCTTAGATATATTAGTTAGTAGTATTAGATTAGTATTAGATTCTTCTATTTCATCCTCTATTAAATATTTTTCTTTTATTATTCTATTTAGTATTAGATATTATCTAATATTATTCTATTTATAGAATATATGATATGGTATTTATATGGTATATTATGCCCGT